TCTTCTTTGTTATTCCCATCATCCGGTAACCACAGGATGATCCACAAGAAAGGTGGCAGGATTCGAACCTGAAGTCTTTTTTTTTGCTGTAGGATACCCCCTTTCACCTGGAACCCAATTTATATTCTTTTTTTAGTAGCGTATTCTCCGACAAAAACAGCTGCTCCTTTTCCGACACTCTTGTTTTAAAAACAGCTTAGCTTAGCTATTTTCCCCCCCTTATTTTCTATGATAGAACTATGGGTCATTTTTTTTTTTCTAAAAAATCAAAAATTTTTGTTAGATTCTTCTGCAATAGAAGACTATAAGTTGAAAGAAAACGATCAATCATTCTATCAAAATCAAAAGGCCTCGGAGAGTTTCCCGCCCCAACTCCGCAAACTCCCATTCCCTTGGTTCCAGCTCTTGAAACACTTCCAGAAAGTCGAGTCTTATTTCCCGGTGGAGCTTCCTCTCGTTGTTCTTCTTGCAGCCAACTCCCTTTTCTTAAAAATGCATCTTCCCTTAGGATCGCCTTTGTAAGCCGGAACGTAGGGGTCATGATGATCCAGTGGGAGGGATCTTCCTCACAAAGTTAACTAGTATTAATAGCATTCATTGTAGTGATGGTAGGGGGATGTTGGAAATCGGACACTTCCTCGGCCCAGCATGTTGAGACCGGAGCGTGACTAGGGAGCGAGTTCAACTAAAAACTCCCATTTTCTCGTTGGGGTTCTTAGGAGCTTCCTGTTCATCCGCCACGTTGATTTTTCCTTCTTCTATGAAATCTTGGATTTTTGGCTTCAAAGTCTAGCTTGCATCCGTCGCATGACCCGGTCCCCCCTCATTGGGACCTAACAAAATTCCGCCAATTCTTTCCAGCCTTACTCTAATAGGGGGTGGGGGTGGAGCGATTAGTACATGCTGACGTCCGAAAGTGCTTCGCTTTCTATGGAGATAAGAACAAGTAGATCATAAGCTAGTATTGGATTTACTGGCAGAACAGATCGATGATCCTATTTTCTTGGATCCAATTCAAAAATTCCTAATGAACCTTGGTGAATCGGCTGACAGAATAACCTTTCCAAACAACGGAATGGGTCTCCCCCTTACTCACCTCTCTCTAGAAAGCCCTATTAGTCAAGGTTGGAAGCAAGCTGCTAGAAGTAGCGCGCGAGCGCTTTACTAATAGAATATCAAGTCAAGGCTCTTCTCATCGAGAGTAGGTTCTTTTCAGGTACAAAAATAAAATCACGATTTGAGACCTCTTCTTCCTTTCCGTTTTCCAACAGCAATCACACATTCCCTCGGCCTCTGAAACCAGTCGAAGTGCCATTGCCCAACTATGAAGAACCTAGTTCTTCAATCATATTTTCACATAATTCTGACTTTCGGAAGAAAATATGATGCGAGGACCCGATCCACCAACTATCTGAAATGTTGGTAAACAGGGCCATAGTAGTGACCAAGACTACCTTTTCCTGATCATCATTGCTTTTTCCCTTTGCCCTTCTTTCATGGGCACTCAAAAGTCAAGTGACCCTTCTTCTTGGAGGACCAACACTCTATGTTTTTCAGGTCCTTCGGCACTCACTTTTTGCTTATTCTTTTTTTGAAACATATTCTTTTTGTTTTGCAGCATTAGTCTTTTCAGACTGCTGTTCAAATCTCTTTTCAGCTTCTGCCTAAAGTCAGATCAATCAATAGTTAAAGGAGGAGTTTCACGGGAGAGAGTGGTTGTCAAAGACTCAAACGACTTCAGCAGACTTCCCGGTCACTGATCACGATCAGTCATTTTGACTCTCACTGCTACCAATTCTTTGAGTGTCTTCTCCGTCTTGTATAAGTGCTGAGACAGGCTCGTCCCCTCAAGCATCTTGTTTGGAAAGAACCGTTGCCGAAGAAACTTCATGTTTACCATTGTCACTGACTCATACATTCTCGGTGGAGTCTCCCATCTTTCTCATGCAGACTCAATGTCTCCCACTGAAACTAGTACCTTATCCTTGAGCGCCATTAGCGCCAGATCCGGGGCTTCTCTTTTCTCAAGAATGAAAAAAAAAGATCCTGTTCTTTGAGAAGGAACTGCATTCTCATCTTCCAAACATCTACATTTAGAGGAAAAATCTTGCGATGCTTGACAATCGTATGCGTTAATGCAGTAAATATATCCGCCACCATAGATCCAGAAGATTGTATCACTACCATATCTTCACAACCTGGGCTCTCATACTAGATGATAACAATCTTAAGCTGAAAGAAAGAAGAAATTTCTAGGAATGTGCTGAGCTGAGACCGGCTGTTGTTGAGTGGCAGCAAATGAGAAAGACATATACTTTGATTCGAAAAACTATAGAAATTCTCGTTTAACTATAGTGTTAGTTGTCAAGTTATAAATATAAAAATAGAAAACTCTTTGAGATCACTCCACTCTCTCTAGACAATGGATTTCTTCAACGTGTGTATCCTACTCTCATCTTAAAACCCAACCTCATAAAAACAAAAAGCAGGCTTTCCCTTCATTTGTTTGTGCCCTTTGAGTCCTTTTAAAAGACCCAAGAGATCCCCCAAGGGGGTGTCTAACTACCTCATAGATAGAGTATCCACAAGACACTGAATTAGCCTAGAAATGAATGCATCTTTTTGCTATCTATCACGACCTTTCGGTCCCCCGTTTCACTGGATAATTGGAAGGTCACAAACAGCTCTCTACAGTTGCAAATGTGAAAGGGTGCTAAAGCAGGACCCGTGACTATGAAAAATGACTGCTCAATCGAGACTTGAGTCACCTTGGAGTCAGGACAGCCACATACTCAACAACGTCTCTGTCTGAACTGTGGAATCTCTAAAAGGCACTAGGATAACTTCAAACACTGGATCCGAAGATCCACGTGTATTCCAAAATTCTGGTCTTCGTCAATCAGGTTCTCAAACCAATCAGGGAACTTCCAAAGACCAAACGATTTCTTTCTGGCGGAACCTTCCGAGTTTTTAGAGAAAAACCACGCTGGCGAAATTTTGAAACAACTTGTTTCAAAGCGGCGTCGAGATACTTTCTTCTGCGAGTCTGAGACCTTATTTCTGCGACTACTCGACTTTTGCAAGTCCTCATCTCGACAAAATCTCCTTAAAGTCTCCTGTATCTTATAGTCTATTCTAAAAGAAAAATAATCCACCAATAGCCCACTAATGGATTGAGTTACATAGTGCCACCCAGGTGTGAAACCCACTCTTTAGAAGTTTATATGCACGCATGCATGTGTCATCACCTCATTGGTCGGAGGTCCAGGGGGTCCAACAAAAAAATCTTCTTTTTTTTTTATATTAAAAACTTAGTTCTTCTTAGAAGAGAGAAAGAGTAGAAAGAAGGGGTACGCTCTCTAGAAGATTTGCTCGGGGCTGTTCACTTTCACTTGGTGGCCTGGTATCTTGAAACCTTGCGGGGGCAGGAGTGGAAACGTCTGAGAGAGCGCTTCGCGAAAGAATCGTGTGGCGCAGTGAAAGGTTTCCCGTTGGGCTTTCCGGCCCTCCTGGTCTTCACCTAATTGTGGAAGAGGGGGGGTGAGTGGATACTCAACTCTCTCTCGCGCCTTTCTTCAGCTTGTTCCTGTTCGTCTATTCGGGACGGGACAGGCAGCCCACATACATGAAGAGAAGAAGATAGGGGGGATTTCCTTGATATTAAGGTGTCAAGGCGGTCGAAGAAGGCCACAAGTGGAAGCAACCGATGCTTTGGTCATTCAGTTGACTCCTTGCTGCCAGTTCGTGCTTGCTGTCATGCTGGCAAAAGCAAGGGTTTCGGCCGGTTTACCTACTATTGGATTTGAACCAATGACTCTCGCCGTATGAAAGCGATACTCTAACCGCTGAGTCAAGTAGGTCAAGCTGAGTCAAGTCAGAGAAAATACACCCCTAGTTGAGAAAGCCGCGCAACCTGAGTTCCCCAACCGATACAAGGGGGGGGCGGAGCGCTAAGAAAGAGAAAGCGTTCTCATTATCCGAAATGAAGCAGCGACTAGCACGCGTTGATCAACCACTTGGGGAACGTGGAGCCTTTCTTTCTCGGGCGTCTGTCAACATAGTTGTGGATTCCGATTCATGCGGTCGTTCTCTGCTGCATTGGTCTTTTCACTCCCCACTCTCCACCATAACAAAATGTTTACACTAAGTAGTCAAAGGAAGAGAAGGGTCAGAGTAGGAAAAAATTCACGTTGAAGTAGGGCCTGGATCAATTCATTCAATAAGATCCGTTCGGATCGGACCAGGATGAATGGGATTGGTCTGACCTATCGCTCGGATAGTTGAATCCCGCCGCCGACAGATGTCCCATGCCACCTTTCGTGAACAGCTATGCCCGAGAATGAATGAATGAATTGTGATATAGCGACGAATAAGCCACTGCTCTATTCCCGACTCGCAATCCAGAAAGGACTTTAAGGGGGAGAAAAAAGGGGCCCTATACCATACATCCTGCTGCCTCGGGACGACTGCACGTTCCATCATAGCAGCACGACCAAATGAAGGCGGAAAGCCCTTGTATAGGTTGGGCGACCCTGCGCACCCGGCATCCTGCAACAAAAGGCGCCATAGATAGGCCTTGGTGCCTAACATTGTTGTTTATGTTAGTTGTTTAGTTGGCCCTTCTTTCTCAAAGTAAAGAAAGCTTTCGAGCTCTAGCTTTACAACAATAGGGCTTAGATAGGGCCCCATTATTAGGTTGATAGCTTGCTTGTTTGTTTTATATCATATCAATAAAGGCTTTCCTTGAGTTTTCAAGTTGGGGCGTTTAGGCTTCACCTTGAACATAGAAAGGGCTTTTTCAGCTTACTCTGCTACAGCGGACCATTAGCAGGGTGCCGCGCTTTGTGGGCTTGAAGGACTTAGCGCCGTGACAAGTGGTATCAGAGCCAAAGGCTAGGCCAAGCCATGGCTAGTGGAAAGAACCCATAGGCTAGTGCCGTCGAAGAGGCTCGAGGAAGCAGACTGACTTTCGTGTGGATTGCCTTGTTACACAACTGAAGGGACAGATTTCGAGCGAGACTTCTCTGGAGAAAGATGGGCTGGTTAGGCGGACCATGATGGAAGGCCAAGGGCAAGGGCTGAAAGTTTCGTCTCTCAAAGGCAAGGATTCCAAGAAGAAGCCTGAGGCCAATAACTGCGAGCTCAAGATCAGGAGCAAAGCGGACCGAGAAGAAAGAAGGACGGCTTCATCTACTCCAAGCCCCTAAAGAAGTCAGGGGCGAGAGCCCTAAAAAAAAAAATGGTAAATGGAAAGAGTTCGTTTCTTCCTCAAATTGGATGTTGGGATCGTCCAAGTGTAAATGATAAGAGAATGCATAGGTCATTAGAAGGAGTTCCAATAAGCGTAACAATCTAGTATACCAACTTCCTTATTTCTTTCCTCTATGAGGTAGAAAGATAATTGAAAAACTCGCGGATATGGTAAAAACGAAATGGATTCTTAGCCAAGGAAAATGACTCGTGGTAAAGACAGATAGACTTTGACGAGACGTGCTCGGAATCTTTTTTTTTTTTGATCCGAGCGAAGTTGTTATCGCTCCTTCACCTCGTAAACTCGGTAAAGTGGCTTCGCTCCTCGCTTTTGTTCAATTATAAAGAAATAAGCACTTTGATGGAGATTTATAGCATCATTCAAGTAAATACAGATTGAGATCGTAGAAACATGAGCTTGTGATATAGCTACACCTAATTCCGGACCGGTTAATGCAAGAACAATCAATAAAGGACCAAGATCGCCTATGAAATAGAAAAGATCATTCATACATAGCATAGTCCAAGCGGACCCACTTAAAATCTTTACTGAACTATGACCGGCCATCATATTAGCAAATAAACGTATTCCTGAGCTTAATGCGCGAAAACAATGAGGGATTAGCTCAAGGAGTACTAAAAAAGGTGCTAACGGCAGTGGGACTCCTGCGGGTAATGAGAAGCTTAAAAAATGAAGCCCATTTCTTTGAAATCCCACTATAGTAATCCCAATAAAAATAGAAAATGAGAGACCCAAAGTAATGAGAAAATGACTTGTAACTGTGAAGCTATAAGGTATCATACCTTGGGGATTACGAAATAACGAAAAAGTAAAAGTGACCGAGATGCGAGGGAAAAACTTTTGTTTCACATTTCCGGAAAGACCGCCTATTTGTTCGTTTACCGGGTTCAGCACGAAATCATAAAGAAGCTCTACCAAGGATTGCCAAGCATTTGGTACTGAGTTTCCTCCTCCCTTTTTCGTAACAAAATGAACCAGAAGTAGGACCAAACTGAGAGTTAGCAGCATAAAGAAAGATGAATTTGTGAATGAGAAATAAAAGTCTCCTATATTCATAGGAATCAATGGGATTATTTCAAATTGGTCAAGTGGGCTGGGCACCACTAGATCCAGCGCTTCTTTATAGGCTGTACCTGCTACTCCATTTTCGTTCAAATCTTTCAAAATGGACTCAAGAAAAGGGATATGGTTGCTTTCCCCATGTAAAGCTTCGGCCGCTTCCAGAACATCTTGGGGACCCTTGTTAATCATCAACTCCCCCAATTTTTTGTGTATATCAGATTGAAGTTCTACTATACGTTCACTGGAAGGGTTCAGACCTGGATGATCCTCAAAAATACCATGAGAACGACCTTGAGTATCGGACGATTGAAGACTATAATCGGTAATAGTCGTCGTCGATTGAGATTGAGTGGGAGTTTTAGAAGATGTATCACTGGAACTCGAGTTCAGACTGCGTTCATCAAACAGAAAGATGCGTTTCATTATTGGTTGAGATAAATAAATTCCGAAAGAGAGTCCTTACTGTAGGAGTCGTGAAGAAGTAGAACTTTTCTTGGTTGTTGACCAAGGGAAAGCATGGGAGTCTTGGGCGTCAAAGTTGCTTTCTTCTATTATGATATTTCGAGTTCAATCTTATGGCAAGAATTCCCCCTTCGCGAAAATAAAAACATTCATGAGAAGCCACAGCTGTTTATTCCATGCGATAACATCACGGAGCATGAGATGCTGACTACGAGTGGTGATAACGACGTAGCATACTGTAAACAAAAAACAGCCTATACAAAAGATAAGAAGTGCGCGTTCGGATAGAATAAATCTAACTAATTCAGTCATTCCCTCGGTCCGGAAAAAATTCCCTCCATACAGCTCTTCAAAGTCAAGCCTGTACGAGTAGTGAAGAACTCCATTTGGTTGTGGTTGGTTGTTGACCAAGGGAAAGCATGGGAGTTGCAATCCAATCCATGATTTGAGATTTTCATTTTTTTTTTACTTAACACTAACTCAATCTAGATGAGAATCCGTACAAGCAACGACATCTGTGAACTTGGATAGCCTTGTAGTGTACTTTTCATCTGCTCTAGGCTACTTTCTTCTCTTTTTCAATGAAATTAATAATTAGAAGTCCTGCAGGCGTGACTTTCTATTATATATAATCCCACTCGTCATGTTCAAAGGGTTGTCGCACCTCTACTATTTTGAGGCCTTTCGAGGGCTAATGTTCACTTTTAATCAAAGCGCTAATCTCTTCCGCCTGCTAACTCATTAAAGTGAACAAAGTCAACCGATACCTTAGCCTTGGGGGATTCCCCTGGGTACTTTAGCTAGCTATTCCTCGCATCGTTAATAGTTCTTCGCTAAACAAGAGACTAATGGAATCGCATCTGAGTCAACCTCTCTGAGGGAAGTCAAGGAGCCAATAGCCTTTCCTTCCTTTCTCTACTATTCGTGCACCTTAGGCTACAGAATTTACCTTTCGGCCTGGTCCTTTTCTTTAAGGTAAAGGGAAGGCAAGTCTCATTTGGTACTTTCTTCACGGCAAATAGAATAGGAGTTTTCCCGGCTGCTGCTAGAGAATAGGCAGTTGTTCACGACTCAGCTGCTAGCCTTTCGAAATCTCTTTGTCGAGATCACGAATCAGCAGCTATAGAAGGAGTTGTTCCAGAACCCGCAGGCAGAATAACCTTTGTTGTAAGAAGGGCTACTGGTATGACATCAATCACTCTTAGAGTCTTAGCTGGGAACTAAAGTCAAGCTTTCCCGTGTCGAGAAGGAGAGTTGCTAGTTTTTCTTTTTATTTTTGACAGTTAAGTTAGCTCGAAAGGTATTTATCTTCCTCAGATACTTGACCTCGAAGGCAGGGATAGGGCTTTGGATACGAGACCTACAGGGATAGGGTTTTGCCATAAACCGGAGTTTATGAGTGAAGGCTACTTAGAACTGGCGAGGTATTCGACTAAAAAAGGAAAGTAGGAAGCAAACCCCTCGACCAAGAAAGGGAAGCTCTTTGCCAGACTAAGCTAAGCTGGAAAGTAGGTTCAACGCCCTACTAAGAAGATGAGGGGACAAGACGATCGACAAAGACGGATTCGGAGAAGTTCGAAGATCTCTTAGATCGGAGAGGAAGAATTTGGGGGGTATATGACTGAGAAAAACTCTTTTTATTCTTTACCGGTTAAGCCCTTAGGGAGAAAGAAGAGTCAGGGGGAAAGATAGAAGCCTAGCAGCCCCGAAAAGCCGAAACCTCTGATTCCGGTCCTTAGGCTAACCTACGATTAGTCAGAAATTGCGTAAGAGAAGAAAGGTCGTAAGTAAGAAAAGCGCAAAAGCCATATTTGAATTACTCCTATTTTCATTCCAAATATCATGATTCGTCGATTATCTCCTCGAATTCTCTCCTTTCTCTACTCATTCCTAATCATTATTTTCTTAGTCGGTGTGTGTTATTTGCTTTGTCTGATATTTTGTTCGATTGACCTTTTTTGGGCCTTGTTGGCAAAGGTGGGAATCTCTGCGGTGGGTCGGTCCGTCTATATCTCTTTGATAAAGATAACAGGTTTACCCGGGGGCTCTTTCCCTCGCAACATTGAATCCTGTAAGTCACTTCGTTTTCCAGCCCTAAGTTCAGCCTTCTAGGCGAGAAGGTTGGCACAAAAGTTTTCAATCCCTCGGGTTCGGGCTTTACTCAACTCGTAAAGACAAAGCAAATCTCGATGAAACCACAAGGAATGCTACTACATCAACAAAAAGGGGTTTCCCGGCTAACAAATTCTATATTAAATTCTATGATTTTCCGGTATTTCTCTTGATTTATTAGTGGGTTATTGTCTACGAATACGGGGTGTGAAGTAAGCCATTAACCGTCCCTTTTTGTTAGAGCGGATAAGCGACTTGAAACCCTCCTTAGAATCCACCGCCTCGCCTTCTTTCGTTTGGTTGTTCCCACATTTTTGAATAGAAGGTAAAAATTCCCAACGTGCATTGCTAGTTATCACTTCGCGTATCCGCGCTCCATCCGTTCCCTACGCTTCTGCATGAGTAAGATTTCTATATAATGTGGATCGACTAATTCATTCGGGTCGATAGGAAAGATTCGAAGGAGCTTAGTTTGATACAATACCGCACAACAGGGTCGAGGGGGTGTTTTCAGCATCTCAGTCGTCGATGTTTGGCATTCGACTTTTTGAAGGCCGAATGTTGATTTATGAACTCTATTCCGAATAAAGTCTAAATTCACTAGTTTCTTCCCGTATGAGAGTAACCAAAAGAGAAGATCTAAGAGAACTTGTCTAGCTTGACTTGAATTGCTCCCATCCAATCCTTCTACTGAGGAGTTTTGTTCTGTTCGCCAGTAATGCTTTTTGAGAGGATTTAGATCAAGAAGGAATTTCCCTAGCTTAGTTCTTTCCCGCTTATATCTTATATTATCCCGGATTCGGCTTCAAGCGCTTACTCTTCTGCGCATGGCATGTCTTACCCAAGATTCTATGCATCTGAACTCACTGAAAGCAAAACCAGAGAGTCGACAAGAGTGCTGCTTCTCCCCCAGAGGGAACACGTGTAACAGCCCCGCAGGGAAGAACCCACTGTCTTTAAAGTTAAAGCTAAGGAAGTTATGTATGATTTACTCCTTGCCTGGACACGAACGGTATAAGAAGAAGTGAGGGAGAAGCCCGTAGCTCAGTACTGCTTTACTCAAGCTTTTTTCCTGTGGAGACATTGTTTTACAGAGAAAGGGGCTTTTGCCCAGGAGTTACTGCACAGATAGGTGGTAGAGGCAGAAAAGTGTCCGCTTGAGAATAATCATCCGCAATCGGTAAAGAGAAAGAGGTTTGATTAAACCTAAATTCCTTTAGAGCCCACGAAAGATGAGCTAGAAGTAGGTCTTAGTTAAGCCCTAGACAAGAGATCGCTCTTCGAGGTATAGCTCAGGAGAGCTCCAGCCTTTATTAATAAATGTTATTTGCTGGTTTAAAAAGATCTTTTAGAGGGTTACCCCGGAAAAAGGACTGAATTCTTCGATACAGGGGGAGCAAGTCTGTTGTGCGTGGCTCTTTCACAGAAGAAAAGATGTTTGATTCTTAGAACAAAGATATAGAAAGTGAACCATAGCCTTGCCTTATTCCTACGATAGCCTTTTCGATCTTATTTTAAGCAGACGAGAACCTTATTCCGCTTTTTGCACTCACTCCCTAAAGGTTAGTTAATCGTTCTTTCTTCCTAACTTGCTGAAGAGAAGGTATTCATTAAATCATCAAGCGCGGGTACTCGTACGAGAGCACTGGCACCGGATGAAATAGCTAAGGTTACTGCAAAAGGAAGAAGGGAAGGTAATAGAGTTCCGAAAGGCACTGCGCTTACGCATTCAGTAAGACCGGCTATGAACTCACCATAAAAGAAAGACCGGGTAAACAAAAAAAAGCAGGGCATGGACCTTATTATACTATTTATCTTGTCCTCTGCTTTCTTTCCCTCAAACCTGACACCAACAGCTCTTACTGGAACTTCTAAGACTAGAACTGGTACGTGAACAGCTGATACGAGAGCAGCGGGTACACATTCAGTGTATTACGAAAGAGCCCAGTAAAAAAGCAGTTATTCAAATTCCTACTCCTAGTAGTGCACTCACTAACTTGACAGCCGGGGAAGACTTGCTTCAAGGAGGCATTTTTGGATACTCATAAAAGCAATAAGAAAAGAAGCCTAAGACATAGAGTCAAAACAGAAAGCCAGGGACGTAGCGGGACAAGGTTACTAAAACATTTCTTCAGTAAGAGCAGGAATCAAAAAGCGAGTGCCAAGCTAAAGGCTAAGCTTACATTACAGCTCAAAACGAGGGATCGTTTTTAAGATGGCGATACGGACATTCAATCTTTTAAACTAGCTACAAGGCCCAAAAAAGGTCAATCGAACAGGGAAAAGGGAACTCTACTATTTCTATTTAAAAACTCTACCAATCACTAAACTAAACAAAGTCGCTTTAAGAATAAGAGATAGCTTTCTGACTATGGGAATAAGAGGATTCCTTGAATGCCTTCACTTCTTTCCAATCTTTCCAAATGAAATGGAAACATCAAGAATAGTGCGCTTCCCCCCTTGGGGGTAAAAGCAAAGCTCCCATCTCTTCTATTTGATCTAATATAGGTATTGATGATGGGAAAAATGAAACTATCAATAGAAATATCGTTTATAATAATAAAAAGAATAAGAGTTCTGTATGGATTCTTCAAGCTTGATTCTTCAAGTAAGTTAGTTGATCGCGGAACGGCTCCGCCCAATAGCGCTTAGCCTTGAGTAGCTCGCGAAGCCGGTCTCCGGATGCTTAGTACGCTCCTTCTTACTCCAGAATCAAGCTGAAGACGAAAGCGAGAACACAAAATTCTTTATCTTCTTTTTGTTCTTTCAGTAGGGGAGGAATACAAGAATACTTATATGATAAATAATTCATATAGTCTCAATTAATAATAGCTCACTCGCTTCAATCGTTAACTATTAAGTTCCGCACACCAGTTCGAACAAATCCAAAACTGCCAGCGATCCACAAAAGCAGAAGTGAGCAAAAGAAAAGGGATAAAGGCGACAGAAATTTCTACCAACCGGACTCGGAACCTGGGAAAGGGGAATGGCAAGAAATGGGAAGGAAAGGGGCACGGGCAGAAGAAAAGCTAGAAGCTGTTTTGCACCTGCAGGAGAGTTGTTCTAGCTTATTCAACTATCTATCCTTTCTTCTTTGTAGCGCAGAAAAGCTCTTAGTGAATTATCTTCTTCAAGGGAAATTGACTTGCTTGAGCTACTGTCTTTCGCAAAGAAGAAGGACTGCTAGCTCCCGAAAAGCTTTCCTTTCATCAATCTCAAAAGCACTAACGAAAGACAAAGATGAGGAAGTAGTTCACATTAGAATTCTTACTTTTTAAAAAGCCCGTATTTTTCGTTATCATTGAATTTGAGCTCTAAAACGGACATTAAAATAAGACAACTTTCCATTTTACCCGTATTTTTGGGTATCAACGCTTTTCCACTCGTAGATGAAGATTGAAATCGGAGAAATGATATCTCCATATAGCTGGAAAATTAAATTTTGAAAGTACTTCCTCACTGGGCTGGGCTTTAATTGAAGTGAAGCAGAATAAGCAGAATCCAGGTAAGAAGCTGAAGTAAAAGACTAAGAAGAAGAAGCAGTGGATAGAGTACTTATGTCGGGATCCAATCTGTGGATTCACCCAAGCCTTATATTGGAGTAGGTAGCAGTAGATTCCCAGGCGGGATAGCAGCTAAAAACCTTAAGGGATAGCAGTTCTGGATGGCACACAAGGGAAGGGACTAAGTAAACTAGTAGGGCATAGTCGTCTCAAAGGACAGATCCAGCAGAGAGGGGCTTGAAAGCGGTTGGCTTGGATAAAGAATGACTTCCACTTCGTATTTCTGCTTAGTTTCGCCGTCTTGTAGGAAAAGTCCCTGCCCTCAAGACCAGGTGACTGGCCATATCGCTTCTTTGCTAGTTCGCTTGAGTGGGTCTGAAACTTCCTTATTAAAATTACCTAAGGGTAGAAGATAATAGAACGATCAGGCTGTCTTGCTCTTCTTTTTAAATCAATTTCTTTCCAATCTTACCTTTAGCAACGGTAGGAGTCTGTCTTTCTTATTGCAAGACCTTCACCAACAAGCGTGCGAGCGGCCCTAAGCTAATAAAAGAAAGTTGCGAGATTGAAAGGTCCGAAAGACTAAGCTTCCCTTGCGTACGGAAAAAGAAAGAAGGTCATTAATCCCAACAATAAGAAAGAAGAAAGCCAAACAAGCCGTTTCACCCCTGACTAGAAATTGCGAGGAAGCCCTCTGTTACACTAGCCTTAAGCTAATGGCAGACATAAGGAAGCATTAGTCCAGGCCTAGAAAGAAGGGAAGGATTAGTAATAACAGAAAAATTGTAAAGCCAAGGTGTTCTCCTGTCGTCAATCTTATTTGTCGTTAGTCTCCACTAGCTGTAGGGCGAAGCAAGGCATTCAGCTAAGAGCAGCCAGCAGTAACTAGAGCATCCCGTCTGAAAGCAGAAGCTTGTTGAGATAGAGGAGGAACGGCATTAGCTGTTATTAGTGTCTTAGCTGGTGTTCCCCGTAAGCGAGAAAACTTCAAAAAGCTAGTCCGGAAACTGCTAGCTGTCGACGAGGAGGAGTCAACTAGCGATGTCAGCTTCTGAAAGATTCGTCTTTGAATCCAAATTTCCTTCCAAGGCCAGTTCTTCAAGTTTTGGAGTTCCATATTGCATTAATGAATCCGATTGGAAAGACCTACACCTACTACTCTTTATCAAACCTTCCCTTTTTCATAATAATAAGGTAAGCTTGGGTTCCAAACCTTTTGATATGTGGTCCTCGCTATTCTTTTCTTTGTTTGCATTCAAAGGTCTTGTGCCTGCGCTATCGAGTCCCGTGCCAAACTTCTAAAGAATGAATCCATGAATATGGTAGAAGAGCGAAAGTGACCGGCGACGGTGTAGAGCTATAAGGAGCGAAGCGCACACACACCGGCTGATGGAGGGGGGATCGCTTTCACTTGTTTGCCGCCCGGCTCTATAGTAACAAAGTGGAAAGGAGGCCGGCCCCATAACCACACGCGAAGGGTAAGGAGATTCAACTAGATGGTCACGCTTCTTCGAGAACGTTTTTCCCTCAATTTGAAATGAAAGCTGGTTCCGTGAGTCCAAAGACGCCTAACAAAAAAGATGATTTGACTCTTCCTCACATCGATGTTCTGGTGGACAACACTGCAGGACATGGGATGCTGGCCAAAATGGATGCTTTCTATTGATATAACCAGATCCAGATGGCCGAGGAAGACCGAGAGAAAACGGCGTTTATCACCATATCAGATAAGAGGGCACGTTCTGTTACAAGGTGATGCCTTTGGTCTAAAGAATGCCGGGGCGACGTACCAGCGAGTCATGACTGGGCTCTTTCATGATATGAAAGACAAGGAAATAGAGGTCTATGTCGATGACATGATCGCCAAGGCCAAGTCTTGGGCTAAAGAAGACCGTGAATTTGAAGAAGATGTTTGACAGATTGCGGAAATACAGTCTTCGTATTCATCTGCAAAAGCATATAAAGCCGGGAGGAGGTTTGGTGCTTCGTCAGGTAAGCTACTCGGGTTCATTGTCAGCAGAAGAGAAATCGAAGTCGACCTGCTTCCCAAGCGAGCTATAGAGCAATGTACGCTTAGGTACTGACTCCAAGCTAAAGATTCACCGGGAGATTCTTTCAGGGAAGGATGGATCAGCTTATCGAACTGTTCTGGAAGTGTTAGTATGAGATAGTTCCCGGGGATTAGAGGTACGAAGTCTATCGGAAGTACTTATACTCAATTGAAATACCTGAGTCGAGCATCTAGCGAGCGAAACGAGTATATAGCGGAGTAATGTAATAAAAGCAAAAAGGAAGCAAAAGACGTTTCTCAGTGCTTAGGAAAATGAGAATATCTTCTAGCATTTTTTCACAAGTGGAGCATTCTATTCAAGTTAGTCAGTGAGCAAAAAGTGGGGATTTTAGATACAAAGCGGGTTTTAGGGCTTCAGCCTTCGCGCGAGTTTTAGTTGGAGTTCCAGTCTTGGGATAAGATGAAGGAAGGGAAGTAGTTGTCCCAGTTCCGGTGAATATGTGTAGTCTCCGTCCCTTTATTTTGGCACGTAGGGAGACCGTCAGACAATTTAGGGATATGATATTCTAGGGTGAAAGACAGCAAGAAAGTCAAAGGCGGCTAGCAAGTGAGTTTCAAGCTTTAAAGCAGTCTTTGATTGCCCAGTTATAGCTTATAACTAATTATATATATAATTCGATTCGCGCTTTCCGGGGAGGCTAAAAGAACACTCCATGAAGCAGAAGTAGAAGGCAGTCTTTCTTTCCAAAGCAAAAGCTAGGTATCTTTGAAAATCAGGATAATAAAGGACTAGGTTAGGTAAAGGAAAAAATCCCTAGAAAAGGAGAATAAGAGCCGTAGAAGTGCGCTTTAAAAGCGCATTAATCAGGCTTTGAAGTGAAGGTCACAGGGGTTATGAGACCCGATTAAGCGTAGGAATTAGTGCTGGAAACCCTAATAGTAAGCAGAAAATGAAAAGTAGTCCCAAGCTTATTCATAAGCTCAAGATAGCCAAGATGGATGAAGTAGGGCTAGTCTAAGACAAGACAGACCGGTCTCTATTCTCCTGCTCGCGTTTACAAGGTTTCCCCCTCACTCTATTGAGTTACTGCCCTTGTTGGGTTCTGCAAGGAAGCATCTC